AATTTTCCCTTATTTATTCTGTCTTTCTTTATGAATTTTTCGAATCTATGGATAAAATACGATAAAGGACAATATTAGAAAGACAATAAACCGATTGTTATGTTTCCACATCAAAGTGAAATCTAGTACTTAACTCTTTTTTCTTTTATTTTATGCCTGTAGGTGTTCCAAAAGTACCTTTTCACATTCCTGGAGACGAAGAAGCGTCTTGGGTTGACATATACAACCGACTTTCTCGACAAGGATTCCTTTTTATACTCCAAGAGATTGATTCCGAGATCTCAAATCAAATTGTAGGTCTTATGGTATTTCTCGCTTTGGAGGGTGAGGTAAAAGATCTGTATTTCTGGATATGCTCTCCCGGCGGATCCATAATAAACGGATTCGCTATTTATGATATGATGATATATTTGCCACAAACGATGCATACAATAAGTATAGGAGAAAGCGCTTCAATGGCATCTTTGATCTTGGCCGGAGGAACAATTACCCAACGTGTAGCACTCCCTCACACTAGGATAATGATCCATCAACCTAGGATTTCTGCTTTTCAGATACCAGCGGGAGAAAGTCTCATCGAAATGGAAGAATTCGCTCAACTGCGTAATCTGGTCGGAAGGGCTTATGCAAAAAGAACGGGCCAACCCCTTTGGGTTGTAGAGCAAGACCTGGAAAGAGATATTTTTATGTCAGCACAAGAAGCCAAAGATTATGGAATTGTTGATCTTGTAGGGAGTGGCGAGTAGCGAGTTTCGATTTCACCAAAACCCGATTGTGCGCAAATCCTCGATTTGAGATTTTCTCTTCTTAACCAAGTTTAATAGAATATTAAATAAAAACAAGCCATTCATAATCATCTGGTTAGGATCGATCTAAACCAGCCCATTATGTATACGATTCAACATGCCAACTATTAAACAACTTATTAGAAATACAAGACAGCCAATCAGAAATGTCACAAAATCCCCCGCTCTTCGGGGATGCCCTCAGCGTCGAGGAACATGTACTAGGGTGTATGTGCGACTCGTTCAGATCATGAGCTGGGACAAAAGAAACCCATTTTTCCAGTATCAATGATCCATCCCGATGAATAGGATAGAATGTAAAAGTGAACTCCATTCACTATCTCAAAATAAGAAAATCTATCATATCCCCCTATTGTGTATGAAATTTATGGTTTCCGTTGGTGCAAACCCAATCACCTCAATTTAAGATGAGAAGCAATTCTCCAGTGGTAGAAAATGGTTATCCATTAAGCGGAGGAAATCTTAGTTAAAAAACAGAAAGATTATGCCCCTTGCAAGAACGGACTAACAGGGTCAGCTACCCAGCCAACCTTCATAATAAAATACCGTTACTGTATAGGTAGATCTCGTTGTGAAAGACCTATTACTGTCTAATTCATGGGTAGAGCCAAAGAATGTGAACTATACAAGTTCCCAATAAGATGGATTAAATAAAGGCTCCGGTGTATAGAGAAGACCTCACCGTTTAAGAAGTAACCATAGAAACGATGGAATCCACTATTTCTTTATCCATTTCTATTTCTTTTTTATTGACTCTATTTTTGATACCTAATAGAATACAACTTCCTATTTCGAAGTGAAATGCCTAGAAAAAAGAAAAAATTGTGGTCGGGAAGGTTAGAGTAGCCAAAGCCATTGGAATTTTGAGTTTATACATTGGAAAAATCTGTTTTGTTATTAATAGACTAGAAAAGGGACAAAGAATAACTGAAAGAGGGGAAATGAATTCGTTATTCGCCAAAGTTTCATTTATTCAATGACCAGAACTAAACGGGGATCTATAGCTCGGAGACGTAGAACAAAAGTGCGTTCCTTTTTATCAAGCTCTCAAAGAGCTCATTCAAGACTTACTCGAACAATGAGTCAACAGAAAATAAGAGCTTTGGATTCGGCACATCGGGATAGGGATAGGCAAAAGAGAAACTTTCGTCGTTTGTGGATTACTCGAATAAACGCAGTAATGCGCGAAGGGGGGGTATCCTATAGTTATAGTAGATTAATACACGATCTGTACAAGAGACAGTTGCTTCTTAATCGTAAAATACTTGCACAAATAGCTATATCAAATAGGAATTCCATTTCTATTATTTCCAACGAGATCGTAAAAGAAGTAGATTGGAAAGAATCCGCAGGAATAATTTAAATGGAGTTCCCCGGAGAATGAACTCCGGGAGGGTAGAGTCAAAATGGATAATTTATAGAATATGATAAAATATGAGAAAGTAGTCAAAATGAATGAACACATTCAATAAAAAAAAGATTTACTCTTCGCCGATTCTTTTTTTTTTTTCTTAAGACACGAGAATCAAATCTAGATTCTGGGATTTTTCGAGCAAAACCTCAATCTTCGGTTGAGTTCGGATTGGAATTTTGATTCAAGTAAAGAAAGAGTAAACCTATTTCCTTCTCGCTCTAAGACTCCTAGGTCGACTCGCCCATTTTCATTTCATGACATTCTGTATTTTTAATTTTAAACAGTTTCTCATTAAACTGTTTCTATTTCTTATTTTTTGGATTATGCTGTATCTTTTTAAATTGGCCGGAAAGGCCTTTATCTCGGCTGGAAAGGCCTTTCTCGCTGTTGCTAACGCGATTCCGTTTTGTTCTTGAATCCATTTTTCAAATAGTTCCCTTTATTGGGAATTTTTTTATCTTTCGGATGCCATTTTTTCTTAAAGCGTTTCCCTGGCTTATTAAATTTTTTGTTAATTCGTTTCTCTTTCTTCTTAAATAGTTTCTCATTATTAAGAAAGGGTAACGAAGATAAAATACGAGCTTGTTTTATAGCAAGAGTCATTAATCGTTGTTGTTTCAAGGTCAATCTTTTCACTCGTCGAGCTAATATTTTTCCTTGGTCACTAATAAATCGACTAATTAAACTCATGTTTCTATACTCAATTCGATCCCCCGGTCGGATTGGGGGTAAACGCCTACGAAAAGGTCGCTTGGATTTCAGAAAGGGTCGTTTGGATTTCAGAAAGGATCGCTTGGATTTCAGAAAGGGTCGCTTGGATTTCAGAAAGGGTCGCTTGGATTTTTCCATGGTTTGTTTAGTTTATTCCTTATCCCCAAAATCCTATTTCAGTCGAATCTAAAATAAAATGAATTTTAGAATAAATAAATAGGATTTGGTTTATTTATATTTATATATGTTATATATATAATATAATGTCATTTTCCCCTTCCTTGAAGGGGTGACACGCAAGTGCTTGGTTCGATCTATTTCTTTATCTCCCCATGAATCGTATGTTTGTAACAAAAGGGACAGAATTTTCTCAATTCCAATCGATTGGGCGTATTGTGCTGGTTCTTTTGAGTCATATATCTGGAAATGCCCGTTGATACCTTATTAACATTAACACCATTTCGGACACAACTGGTACATTCCAAAATAACCGTTATTCGGACATCTTTACTCTTAGCCATGAACCTCCCTTGGATTTTTGATTGACTCAACGCTTCTATTTTCGATCCGAAACGAAGAAGAAGAAAGGAAAAAAATAGAAGTGACTAACTTGAAATTCAATTATGAAAAATTTCGCTGCAATCAATATAGTAAATAATATACAACTATTGAAAAACTATATTTCAAATCACAGTACAATATTTCATTTAAGTATCTAGTATTTCACTAGTACAAGATTTCATTTAAGTATCTTCTATAATACTCTTGCCCTAGACCCACTTTATTTTTTATTCTACCTCCATTCCTCTATTATTAATTATTATTAATTTAATTCGAACTTGAATCCGAGTCTCGCAGTTGGCGAATCCACTTTTATTCTTTCTCTTTTTTCCCTTATTCTAAACAAACAAAAAGGGAAAAAAGAGAAAAGAGGGATTAATCACAGATATTTCATTGTAACTCTAATCTTCGTTATTCCTTCCCATGTCAATAACTAGAATGAAAAAAAGGGGAATGTCAACGCATCCGGGAAAAAACGATTAATCTCTATCAATAGACCTGCTAAAGACCCGAACCATAAAGTACTTAGTACCGGTGCCGCGGAGAGATATGTTTTTAGATCTCGCATTGAACAACCTCCTTCTTTTATTGGAATACATATTTGATTGGAATATATAATAGTAATACATATATGATCAGATGCATATGAAGTTAAGGACCACTTATAGTTGTACACGGAATTCCTAATTCAAATTGAAAGGTACAATGATCCGGTGAATAAGATTTTCTTTTTCTTAAAACCGAAAAAAATGTGTCCCCGAGCATTCCCGAAAAAGACTCCTTTATTTTTACGATGAATTCCGTTCCGTATTTCATATGTATATAAGTCTTTTACTATATAATTATTAGATAATTAATATTCTCTTTTTTATTTTTTTATTATAAATTATCTTTTTTTATATATTACTTTTATATATTAAATATTATTTATATATATTCCATTTTTAATTAAATGATACCAAAAAGACGAAATGGCCCGAGAAATTGTATATAGCAATTGGGGAAATAACAATGTGGAAAACAAGACAGGAATTCTCTACAATGACGTTGTAGACCAATTGAAGGGATGTGGCGCAGCTTGGTAGCGCGTTTGTTTTGGGTACAAAATGTCACAGGTTCAAATCCTGTCATCCCTACCTATTACTGCTCCTTTGAGCAGTAAAGAGGGATTAATTGAGATCGATTCAAGTTGGGCATCTCTAATCTTTTCTTTCATGTTTATCATACTATTATCATACTATATAGTATATGCATACTAGATCTATTGGGGTTACAAAAAGAATCCTTTCGTTACAGTCTTATCTTTTCTGATAAGAAAGCGCTCTTAGTTCAGTTCGGTAGAACGCGGGTCTCCAAAACCCGATGTCGTAGGTTCAAATCCTACAGAGCGTGATTCCCTTCTTCTTAGATCGAATTAGACTGAAACAGCTTCACTAACTTGAGCAGCAATCTTAATTTGACCTCCTGTGTATTAAAAAAAGGAGGAGGTCAATCAAAAAAAAAAGAGA